TATTCGGTGAAAGTCGCACGTGCAGTTTGGAGGGAGATCCCCCACTAACCGGTGGATCCACTCTACAATATGGAGTGAAGAAGCCTAAATAGTAGCTTAAGACACCGCCGGAAAGTAAAAAAAAAAAAAAAAAATTGGTTGAAGTCTGACATAGTTGTAAACTCGTGGTACATCGGAGCAGTGTAGCGAACGAAATTAGAAATATCGAATCGGATCCAATTTATCGCAATCGATTGGTAAACATGCTAGTTGATCGTATCCTGAAAAACGGCAAAAAATCACTAGCTTATCAGATTTTTTATCAGGCTATGAAGCGGATTAGATAAAAGACAAATAGAAACCCACTGTCTGTTCTGCGACAGGCAGTGCGTGGGGTAACTCCCGATGTAGTCACAGAAACCAAACGTGTAGGTGGATCAACTTATCGAGTTCCCGTTGAAGTAGTACCTGCAAAAGGAAAAGCTTCGGCCATCCGGTGGTCATTGATCGCGTGTCGAAAACGCTCAGGTCGAAGTATGGCTTTAAGATCGAGTGATGAATTGATGGATGCCGCCAGAAATTCTGGTAGTGCCATACGGAAGAAGGAGGAGACTCATAAAGTTGCGGAAGCTAACAAAGCTTTTGCCCACTTCCGTTAGTTTTGTTTAGATTAGTTCCAATCCACAATCTTTTCGTTGTGGATTGGAATTGAGGCGCAAGTATCGGGGAATCGAGAAACACTACGCAGAAATGGATGAGTGAGGGGTTGGCGACTACTTCCTCCTTAGTTCGTCAATTATTACAATATTTATTTGCAATACGTTGGTCGATGCGAAGCTGCGGAGTGCTTCGTTCATGAAAAGAAAAGGCTTGACGCGGGATTAGTTTCTTAGTGATTAGGGGCGCGCATCACCTAGGAGAGAAATGAAATTTATCCCCTTCCTTTTGTTTTAGGGAATCCAGGTTGTGAAATAAGTGACAAAAAAATTTGAGATACGGGGAGAAAGCCTCTGTATCCAAGAATTCTAGAGACTCAGTCAATTTTGGTTGACACAGATAGGTTTTTGTGATACACTACAAATTAACAAGCTTACTAGCTTGGGGAATCACTAATTCCTTTTCGAAAACCAAAAATTACCATGACCGCAACTTTAGAACGACGCGAAAGCGCAAGCCTATGGGGTCGCTTCTGCGACTGGATCACCAGCACCGAAAACCGTCTTTACATTGGATGGTTCGGTGTCTTGATGATTCCTACCCTACTAACCGCAACCTCTGTATTCATCATCGCTTTCGTCGCAGCTCCTCCTGTAGATATTGACGGTATTCGCGAGCCCGTTTCTGGTTCTTTGCTATACGGTAACAACATTATCTCTGGCGCTATCATCCCTACTTCTGCAGCTATTGGGTTACACTTCTACCCAATCTGGGAAGCAGCTTCCGTCGATGAATGGCTTTACAATGGTGGTCCCTACGAACTGATCGTTCTCCACTTCCTACTTGGTGTAGCTTGCTACATGGGTCGCGAATGGGAACTAAGCTTCCGTTTAGGTATGCGCCCCTGGATTGCTGTCGCTTACTCAGCTCCAGTCGCAGCTGCTACCGCCGTCTTCCTGATCTACCCAATTGGTCAAGGAAGTTTCTCTGACGGTATGCCTCTGGGCATTTCTGGTACTTTCAACTTCATGATCGTCTTCCAGGCTGAGCACAACATCCTTATGCATCCTTTCCACATGTTGGGTGTAGCTGGCGTATTCGGCGGCTCTCTATTCAGTGCTATGCATGGTTCTTTGGTAACTTCTAGTTTGATTAGAGAAACTACTGAGAATGAGTCTGCCAATGCAGGTTATAAGTTTGGTCAAGAAGAAGAAACTTACAACATCGTAGCTGCTCACGGCTACTTCGGTCGTTTGATCTTCCAATATGCTAGCTTCAACAATTCCCGTTCTCTACACTTCTTTTTAGCTGCTTGGCCTGTGGTAGGTATCTGGTTCACCGCCTTGGGCATCAGCACTATGGCCTTCAACTTGAATGGTTTCAACTTCAACCAATCCGTGGTTGACAGCCAAGGTCGCGTTATAAACACCTGGGCTGACATCATAAACCGCGCCAACCTAGGTATGGAAGTCATGCATGAACGTAACGCTCATAACTTCCCCCTAGACTTAGCTTCTGTCGAAGCCCCTTCTATAAACGGATAATATCCGTCTGGTTATGCAGCACAACTGGATACCAAACCCTTCAACTTCGGAAGATAGAGTTTGGTATCCAATGAAAAGGGAAGGTTCGTACGGTAGAACGAAAAGAGGAGAGGATAACGGCCTGTCACAATCTCACGGTCATCAGTTTCCCATCTCGAATTGAAAAGAACGAAGAGTTGGAATATCCTTCCGGGATTTACTAATTGAAAAAGAGTTCCTATTTTGATTCGCCGAATGCTTGTAACCCTTCAATCTTTTGGGTAGAAGGAGTTGGGAGTACATTCCTAATTTCGCAGATTCTATGTTGTCTCGTTAGATATATGCAGTTAATGTTGATTTGTATCAATCAAAGAATCTATCTAGCTTAACGGATGGATCTCGTTCACATTCGGGGAGCCCCTTAACAAACGGCGAAAGGGGCGGACGTAGCCAAGTGGATCAAGGCAATGGATTGTGGATCCATCACGCGCGGGTTCAATCCCCGTCGTTCGCCCATCCGGGTAATTCAATACTACCGCTCCGCTCGCTTAGAGCAGGGAGAATTTGCCGAGTTGGATGGGATATATGCAGGTCTCCTCGACAATAACATTTGAGAATTCCCGATTTCATTCCAGTTTTGGATGCGGCTATTTACGAAAATAACCAGACTCGTCTGGTAGATTTCTTCCATCCCATCTTGAAATTTTCGAAATTCTCGGTATAATAAATATGGAGAATAGGTAGATAAATAGTCTCAGAACTAATATAGGAAAAAAACTATGGTGGAAAAGGTGGTAGAAAAAAGAGTAGGAGTAAGGGGCCCAGATTCTTCATCTGAAGTTTGGGACTTCTTAGAAGTCGATGCATTAAACTACTTCTCCGAATCATTGAAAAACCAACATCTCGAAGAACTTGTAGTTAGTCCAGCTTCCACTGCTGAACCTTTTATCAGATTATCTGACTTGTGATTTCTAAGTTCACTGTTTCTACGTAATCTACGTCATTCAGTAATGAGGGGTAGTGGCGTCACCCTGGAAATGCTGATGTTGCTAGCGATACCATTTTTCATGCATCGCTTGAGTGACAAAAATTTGGTCGGGGGAAGTTTTGTATTAGCGAAAGTCCTTAATGGAGGTGACGGGATAAGAAAGAAACAGACGAAAATTTATGGCAATTTCTCCTACGATTGCTTCCTCCAATTCAAAAGATTTTTCTCTGTTGGAAGAAATGTAGAGAGAGGAGTACCGGCTCCCTACTACTTAGGTTCGAAAAAAGATATTTCAATTTCTGCAGGTTCCTCAAAGGAGGAAAGAGAAATTCGTTATGATGTCACGACTCCCTTGCTTTCCGGTAGATGGAGGGCACGCATAACGAGGGATTCCCTACTATTTGGCGGGGATAGATTCGAGGATGAAACTGAAGGGATTCGTCGGGGTAGGTATCTGCAAAATTTACTTAGGTTTTTCGAATTCTATAAACACTTGGTAGTTTCCAAGAGCGGAAGTGACTGCCACCAAAACAATTTTGATTCGTCGCTTCTTCGGGAAATTCGTAACAAGCAAGATCTGGGTCGGTTACAAGCAATACGGTTGGGAAACGATTCATTAAGTCCCGTAATATTGGACCCCTGTGACAAAGCGCTACCTGAATCCGCAGATTCAGCCGATCATCGAGGGGATGGATCGGCATTTTCCTATGAGCAAGAAGCCTTTTCCAAATTGTCTTCATTTACGTCTCGTAAAAAAACGATGTTGTTTTGCAACTCTATATCCGGATTAGATTATGGAGAAGATGAGGAAGGCTTTCCCGTTCTACACGCTTATTCACAAATTAGAAATCAATTAATAAACCGACTCACTGACTTCCTTTCGATAATTAAGAAATCAAACCTTCTTCTTGGTGGGGAAATAGTTATTGACGTCAGTAATAGCATCAAATCCGAGAAAGGATTGGGAATGAAGAAAAATATGCCGTTTACCAAAATATCTGGCAAGAAACTTAGGTTAGCAAATAGCGGATACTTCGACTTCGATGAGATTCTCCCAAACTATGTCAAAGCATCTTTAGAGATACCTAAGGAAACAACTAATCAAAATGGAAATACTAATTTTAGAAACAAATTGGAAGGAGGGGGGAACCTAGATTCAATATATTCTCTAGTTAGATTATATGGGCGAAATAGAATCATACCTCTCTACTCAACATACATATTTCTTCTCCACGATTATTTTTGCGCGTTATCCACTGAATATTTATTCCAAATCCAATATTGGTTAGATGGCTGGACGGGTGGCGGAGAATACACCAGTGTAACAAGAATTGCAACTGAATAAACAGTATTCGAGTGGAAGGATGACGTAGAGCGTCTATCGAACGAATATGTTACCTCCCGAATTGGTAAGTGTAGGAATGTTCAATCAAATGTGCATAGATGGTTCGATGCGACAGGGAATTTGTCTCTTTCGCCTGTTGGGAAATTCTTGGGAGAAGCATTGAAGTACGAATTGGAGGAATTAATCTGCCGTGTGTCAATAGTGGGAAACGAGTTGCTAAATAATACTGGTGTCAGTCTCCGCAGCACCAATCGACATACCGAGAAATTTTTTCATCGATTTCTCGATGTGTTATTTCTTTCTGAAATTATTGTTGCTGAGGCTACTCGCCAGAAAACTCTGATAGATACCATTGATTACTGCATCGAAAAATTGGACGATATAGATTTTGAGAAATTGAACAAAATGGATCGTATTGAGCTTGATTTTTTATCAAGTTTATTCGATGGTTACATTGACGAACAGATACTTCTTCTCAAAACAATTCTTGAAGAAAAAAGAAGTTTCTTAGTCGAGTCTAGACTGTTAGCAAGTGAAAAACCGGTAGGCTCCTCGACCGCACTGAAACCTGCGTTGAATTCCACCTTTCTCGGGTTGCCTTGCATCGAAGCTATCCGAGCAGGATTCTCAAGTGAGGCTCTTTCTATTCTGAGTAGGCAAATTTGGAATCTGTTTGTGTATGATTTAAGTCGTGAGGGGAATTCAATTAGGAATATTGGTGGGGGTATTCCAAAAAACATTTCCGATCAAATGGATGAAATAAACGACTCACCTATACGGAGCCGTGCTGGAAACAACTTCATCTCGAGAATCGAAAGGGGTTTCTTCATCGGGAACTGCAGCAGTAGTTATCTCAACGTGTTAGAAAACTTTTATGTGGGCTCCGACGAGAAAGCCATCTCATCTGATATCATCTCATTTATTCATCCCCAACTGTCAGATTCGTTATCATCCCATTTCTCAAAACAAACGGCAGGGGAGGTAGCTGGTCACTTACTCACACCAATTCAAATTATTTCGCCTAATCTGTATGAATCTGCGGGAATAGTAACTCATTTAGATGGACTTCCCAATTCTATTTCGGGTCTGAATGGGTTACTGGCAAGTTTGAGCTCATCCCCCCGTGAAGCGACAGACTCGTTCCTATCTTCGTGTAGTAACGATGGAGTTTCTTTGGAGGAGGCGTCGGTAAACTCCAACTCGTGGTCGGATCATCAGCGAACCCAACCTCGTCGGAATCTGGTATTAGATCGAGTCAATTCGGAGAAGTTTGTCGAAGATGGATTAGACTCGAGAAATGGCTTCCCCAAGAGTCGCGCCTATCAAAACGGTTTGTCTATTGAGTATTTCTGGGAACCAGAAGAATTGGATACACCTTATTGGTCGCTAAGATTCTCATTATGCAATGATGTAACATCGATATTTCTAGCGGGATCAATTGGAGAGGAGGTTCCCCGCGAAGATGCGGGGTTAGCAGATTCATCTGCCCGGGAAGAAGCTACTCGCCCGCCCCATTTCATCAATTTTAATGAATTATCAGAAGATTTGAACATATATAAGATCTCTTGGATCTTCTGGAGAGACAGTATCGGCGAAAAATGGAGCTTATTGGGAGATTATATACCCCTGTTTTTTACCCCCACGTGGTGGAGATACTTCTGCGACCTAATTAGAGAAACATATCCAGAAATAGTACTTAAGATAAGTTACGACTCAAATCATGATCTTCCCAGAATTTCTAAAGGAATTGCTAGGGATTTAGTAGGTGGTGCGAAAGGCTATTTACTCCAAAGCCTTCGAAGGCTAGGATTGAGATTCGGAAACAATTCTATTAATACTATCTCATCCGAGACAGATCTTCTCACTCTCGAAAAAATTACTGATGAAGCAGAGATGTTACATCCGGGGGAATGGTCGGTATCTCAATTTTCCAATAGGCCTATCTCCTATTGCTGTATCCTTTCAATAGTATTCGTTCTCGCGTCATTGAAACATCCTTTGTCTGCCGTTTCGGGTTCCAATTCCTTTCATTCGTGGAAACGTTTTGATACTATTGAATATTTAACAGACCCAATGCGTGGATCCTATTTGAGAAAGGTAATGTATTCCCCCCCGACAAGCTAAATGTTAACGAGAGATCTACTAATTCATTCTCTGAATAGATTCTTAAATTTTGTAAGTAATATAATTTTTTTCCTTCTCGTGAAAAATGAACTTGATTCATGGATATTTCGTAGAGAAAGCTCTGATATTCTAGATAGTAATAAAGAACTACTGACTCAACATCTAGTAACGACTAAGATTCTCTACAGGTATGCATCGAAATCGAAATCCAATTATGATTTATTGAGCAACAAGATTTTTCATGAACCTTACCCACAAGAAAGATCCAATGTTTTGGCATATTTACTTCAATTCTGGCAAAATGATCTATTGGGTCACAAGATTCGTAAGTTGGATCCTGCGGAGAAGTGGGCTTTTTCCGCCCTTGGGAGAAATCTTTTATTTTCAGCAACAACAAGGCGAAGAGACAGTCTACTAAATATGCCATGTCGTGACATACCTATTTCACTCCAACCGGGATTATTACCATCCAAAGGAATTTTGCTAGTAGGACCTGTAGAAACTGGCCGATCCTCTATTATTAGAGATGTAGCATTCACCTCCTACTTTCCAGTGGTGAAACTACCACTCAAGAAGTTCATATACAACCGATCTTTTCTCAATAATGTACGTGGAAATTTCATCTCGAAAGAGAGCGTACACCGATTAAATCTCGTCTTTGAAATAGCGAGAGAAATGTCTCCTTGTACACTATGGATTCAAGATATTCATGAATTGAATATTCGTCGTTCGTATAATAAGCTAGAAGCTGATCCCAAATTTTTACTTTGCCAAATATTGAAGAGTATTGGTCACAAGCTCGGCAACTCCGACATCCGCAAGAATGTCGTTATTGCCACGACTCACGTACCTGCAAGGATAGATCCAGCTTCAGTAGCTCCGAATCGGTTAAACTAATTAATAAATTTCCGGAAGTCCAATGGGCGTCAACGTCAGAAAGAATTGTCAATTCTATTACGTATCAAAGGTTTCGAGGTAGGGGCTAATCCTCCTCTTCTTGAGAGTACTGTGTCTGGAACTGCAGGTTATAGTAAACGAGATTTATTTTTTCTCGCTAATGAAGCGTTATTAATAGGTACTTCCAAAAGGAAAAAGTTTGTATGTAGCAACGCAATTGGATTAGCTTTGCATAGGCAACATTCGACTGTTAGTGATATGGGCAATGGGATGGAATCTAATTCTGAATGGGAAATCTCTTCCTACAAGATGGCAGAAGCCACTTCGAGGAATAGTTTGATAGATATTTATCTCACAAATATTCCATCTATTCGTCGTGACGCGTTAAAAATGCGATTTTATTACTTGTCTAACTGGTATGTGGAACCTTCAATAACCGAATCAACAATTGATGAATTCACTATGTTTTCGCATCTCCTAGAGCTACTAGCCAAATTAGTAGCTCGCGATTCGTTCCAAATGGATATGGGGAAAAAGGAAAATTTCATTGTTATCGACAAACTCGTAGAGAATGACTTAAACCTAGCTTGTGGCGTCCTAGAAAACCTCTCAAATAATTTCTCACGTCCAGAAATTTGTAGGGAAGGGAGTCGACGCAGTAATAGTTTTCCTCCCCCCCTTCCTATTGGAAAACCCAAGTATTGCTCAGGTGTAACCTCTCCAAGTCGCTCTTCCAAATCTCCGAGAAAAGGGAGACTTAGTAGTCTAACCGATTTTGAGATGCAACAGTCACCCGAATTAATAAACTCGACGACAGAGATATCGCGTGAGATTACTTGGTCCCACAAGGCTTGGCGTCTCCGTTTCCTGCGAAGCGAGACTTACGAATTGAGGGGGGTATTATCCGAACCCAACCATTTGTATAACTTAATCCTCCTTTACCACAATCAGAATTATATACCCCAACAAGATTTCGAATTCAATAAGATTAAGGGGGAGAAAAGTAAGTGGCGCGAGAAAAGCGGATATCTTTTCAGCTTCGAGAAATCTGTCACTGATGTAACAGATAACTCCATTAAAAGATTGGAAAACCGATTGGATAATATGTTGTTACGTGAGCAATTTCTCGAATTGGGAATCTCTGGCGACTCATCTAATGAGTATGAAACACATTGTGATCGATTTGATGAAACGACTCGACTCTTCGGGGGGCGCTTCATCTGGGACCCCATGCTTTTGTTCCAGCCAGACCCTAACATTCCTTCCTCGCGCCGCAACTTGTTGTCGACAAAAGAACTGGCGCGGAGGCTTCACACCATTTACGGTATGAGAAGGCAGCGCCTTCAGAAGATGTCAAATAAGAAAATTAAAAATTTCTTCCTTTATCGTGAAGATAATCCGAAATTGAAACCCGACTCATCTATCAATCGGTGGAATAATCTTCCTTTGGATGAGGAGGAGCGAGATTCCGAATACGTCAGGGAAACCTCTTCCGTAGATATACATCTGCAATATCCGCAGACATTTACTCCCGTTCGTTTGGGTTGCTACGCGGTAGCGGAGGATTTCCCGGAACGATTTCTTCGGTTTAGGCTTCTGGTTCATAGAAACAAATGGATGAGACGGAACCGTTCCCCATTTCGGGATTTTCTTATCTATAATATGTTGCTTGAAATTTATGAATATCTAGCCAATCCGTTTCGGTTTGGTAAAGCATCACTGGATTGAACAATGAAACAATTCCTTCATGAAAGTTCGATGTCATGAAACAACTGTTGTTTTCTCACCTAGATACTCCCCACTCCGTCTAGATCTCTAGCCATAGAATTGAAAGCCGAATCAGTAGGAGGAAGATCTATATTTTCCTTTTACTGATACGGAAAATTCAATTATAGCATTTCAAAAAATAAGAAGTTGGAAACCAGTTACTACATGAATTTGATAGGAGTCTCTCCACTGAGAGAGAGGATTGGAAGGAGTAATATTGGTTATTCCGCAGCAATTCTGCGATGCGAACGAAGCCAATTTTACGTATTAATACTTTGTACCCCGTATTAATACGTATCCTCAAGAAAATCTTGGATTTCCCCCCCCAGTTGACTGATTAATTTGCTCATTCCAGTCATTCGATACACCGGCGATACACCGGATTGATTTTTTGAAGTGGAAAAACGACGCCTCAATGGGATCCTTGGAGCTACTCAGGGAGGGTGAGGGGGGGGAGAGAACGCGCCAGTCAGTATTCCCGTCTCCATTTGTTGTTGTTGAGGCTTGAAGTAGGCACGATAGTAAACCATTCAATGATTGGTGGGCGACGCGACTTGATTTGGCATATGTGTGTGTGTGAAATACAACTCTCCTACAACTCCCCTATTATTGGGAATTCTTGACGTAGATACGAATCTCCCCGGATAGGATTCGAACCTACGACCAATCGGTTAACAGCCGACCGCTCTACCGCTGAGCTACCGAGGAAAATGGTAGGGGATTCAGTCCCATACACACTTGCTTGAAGACCTTTTTTCCGGAAGCCAATTCCAAATCTGGAAGGAGTTAAGCTTTCTCTGCCATTTCAGAAACTTCGCGTACGCCCTAACTCCCATTATAGGGGGGGGCAGCGGCGATAGCAATCCCATTTTCATGGAAGGGCCCCCAAATCATGGGCATGGGAGGGGGGGGGGGTCAACCGGCCGAGACAAGGTCGAGATCAACCTCGCAAGCCCCTCCCATGATTCGTATTGATCAATCACCAATCAGTGGTTTCTATTCCCCCCTTCCGGGAGGCGTAGTAGAATAGTCGCAGGATTCTTCCTCCACCTTCATGTCATGGAAAGAAAATGTTTGAGGACTAGAAATAGGGAGGGGGAATAAGGGAAGCAAAAAGGAAATGTAGAGATGGGGAAGATGAAGAATAGTCGGGAGAAATGAACGCGAATTGGAGCTTCGTGAAACGAAAGTAGCAGTTTATGGAAAGGGCGGGAAGTTTATTATTATCAATACCAAAATGGCTCCAAGCATTAGCACGAATAAGTAATGAGATACCCTACCATTTTCTCCGTACCGTATAACCTCCCCTCCAAATAGATTTGAAGCACCGGTTGCGTTGATTAAACTATCAATTATATACCGATCGAAACCTGAAACCGATTTACTGAGAAATGTCAAACTACGCGCAAAGCAGATGTCATAATAGTAATCGATATAACCCCGACTCAGTGACCAGGATTGAATGATAAACCTAAATTTATTAACTAATTTTGTTAATCCGGTAAAGTCTTGTTTGTAAGCAGATATATTAGTTTGCCCGTAGATACTGAGGGAAATAAATATTCCAAGAAGAGATAAACCCAATGAGCCACTTGAATTCGCCAATATTTTTGTCAAAACTCCGAAATAGTTACTAACTCCGAAGAGATGGGGTGGACTAATTAACCACTCGGGAAGTAAGTCGAAATTAGTGCTTTCTTCGGCGAAATCAATTCCTATTAATCCGACTAATGTAGTGGGCACCGCTAGCGTAACGAGAGGAAGTGTCATAATGAAACCCGACTCTTTAGGACTTGGCAAGCTCCGGCCGTAACGAGCTGGATTATCCCCATCTGAGTGCTCCAGATGGAATGACAAAAAACTTTTTGTTTTCGCAACTCCATATTGTACAGATGCTATATTTTGACTGATTGGGTTTAACGGCGACTTTAGTTCAGTACCACCCCACAAACTAATATTGGTAGAAAACAGGGGAAATTTGCTAAAGTCGGCCCAATCCGTCTCAATGGCACGAAAATCTCCCTCAAAGGTGAGTAGATAAATGCGAAACATGTAAAAGGCCGTGAGACCCGCCGTGCTGGAAGCTACCAATCCGAGGGGAAGAGAATATAACCAACTTTCGGTAATAATCTCATCTTTGGACCAGAAACAAGCTAGGGGCGGTATCCCACATAGGGAAAGAGTACCTAGAAGAAAAGTAGTTCCAGTAATTGGCATGTACCTACGTAAGCCACCCATTGAAAACATGTTTTGACTCCTGTCAGGTGAGTATCCGACAACTTTCTCAATTGAGTGAATTACTGAACCAGCTCCGAGAAATAATAAAGCCTTGGAGTAAGCGTGTGTCACGAGGTGGAATAGAGCAGATCGGTAGGCGCCAATGCCTAGGGCTGAAACCATATATCCCAACTGAGACATGGTGGAATAGGCGAGACCCTTCTTTAGATCTCTTTGGGCGAGGGCTAATGTGGCACCTAGCAAGGCTGTTACTCCACCTACCCAGGAGATGGTAAGCATCACCGGGGGCAGCATTGAGATTAGGCCGAAAATTCGGGCAATTAGAAAAATACCGGCAGCTACCATAGTAGCTGCATGAATAAGAGCCGATATGGGCGTGGGTCCCTCCATCGCATCTGGTAGCCAGATGTGAAGTGGGAATTGAGCAGATTTAGCAACTGGACCTAGAAGGAGTAAAAGAGCAATTATATTTGCAAAGATCGGATTGACAAATCCCGCTTTCCCCAATTCAGAGAATCAATCACACAATTCAGAAATCTCGAAGCTACCGGTTGTCCAGTATATGCCTAAAATACCTAGGAGTAATCCAAAATCTCCTACGCGGTTAGTAACGAAAGCTTTTTGACAAGCATTTGCAGCACTTGACCTCGCGAACCAAAAACCTATCAATAGATAGGAACACATTCCGACTAACTCCCGAAACACGTAAAGCTGTATCAGGTTGGGGCTGAGAACTGACCCTGACATTGACGCGGTAAACAGGCTTAAATAGGCGTAAAACCTAGCGTATCCTCAGTCATGACACATATAACTATCGCTGTAAACCATAACCGGTACGCCTACAGTGGTAACCAGTAGTGACATGATTAAAGTAAGCGGATCAATCAAAAATCCAATTTCCACGAAAAAAGTACTTCTTGGGATCCAAGCCCACAAATATTGCTGGATCGAGTGGTTAATAATTTGTCCCTGAAATAGGGCAAGTGAGACAAACATAGAAGCTGCTAATGAAAAGATGTTGAGCAATGCGCATAGGCGACGGAAACCCCGTGTAGCTTCTGGGAAAAAGAATGCTAACGATCCAGTGCAGCAAGAAGCTATTAGTGGACATGAAGGAATAATCCAAGCGTATTCGTTTGAAAGTTTCACAGACGTATTGAATCCAAATTCAATTTATTGTTACTTCCCTTCCTCTTTTTATCACTAGAGGAAGGGAAGTATGGGAGCGATACCAAATGGAATGTATACAGACAAAATAATTGATTTCCGACTAAACAATAGAATAAACTCGTTCAAATTTACAATTGCTTGAAGGAAGCAACAAACAGAAAACTTGACAATATTCGGGCGTGACCGAGATACTTATTCGAGTTGCAAAATTCGGCAACGAATTGAGTCTACTTTACGGTTTTTTTTTTTTTTCAGTATTGGGGTGAGAAATGGAGAAATGGAAGGAGGGAGTCGGAGTGGGTAGATACGCAATTATCGATATTGGAGGAAAGCAACTACGAGTAGAACCGGGAAGATTTCATGACGTTCGCCGCCTCACCTCAAATCTAAATACATGGGGGTCCAACACAAAAATATCCATGAGTAGAGTCTTGCTTATTCGTGACGGATCTGACGTAGATATTGGCTCCCCTTGGCTAGCCGATGCAGTCGTCAAGGGCCGGATCTTACACAGCTGCTTCGGGGAAAAATTGGTGATACAGAAGATTTCTTCCAAAATAAAAACATGACGGATTCGCGGATACAGAGAAAATATGATTAGATTTGCAATTGATTCCATCCAATTTAATTGTAGGAATGCCAGTAATCAATAATCGCTTAGACGCACCAAATTACTAAATACTTGAAAATTTGATGCATCGATTTCAAGTTTTTCCCCTATCTGACGTTCTTGTTATTCGTCAATTTCTCCATTCATTATATACATTCCATCGATACGTATCAACACAGCTGCTAGTCGCAAACAAATGAAGCTCCACGAATACATGCAAGAATATGGCCGTTCCAAAGAAACGCACTTCCAAATCGAAGAAGAAAATCCGTAACCATGTCTGGAAAATTAAATCCGTGGAGAAGGCGTCCAAATCTTTTTCTTTGGCCCAATCTGTTTTAAGCGGATGTTCAAGAAGTTTTTATTACGTAACGGAAAGAAAATATTTCCGAACGAATTAGCGGTACCGTGTACCCCGTCCGTAGTTAGTTGCTTCACATATATGGGGAGTAAGCAACCAGGTGGGAAACTGTAAAACGGGGAGACAGGAACTTTCTAAGTTTGAAAAATAACCTGAAATTTTCACTTCCCTCTTCTAAAGAATTTGTGAAAATTTCAACTATTTTTTCTAGCAGTTCTAGTATCAGTAGTTGATGACGTAATTGCATTTGTCAATCAACTTCAAGCAATTTGCGGGTACTATCTGAAAGACTAACAAGTTTGAGGTTGAAATGAACTTCCCGTTATAGCGAAAATATCTATTTAGGTACCCAAATCAAGTAAGTGTTATTTTGTGCCAATTTGGGAATTCAACCAATGCCGAAGCGGAGCGGGAAAGGCGGAAGATACGAAGAATTTATTAGGTTTCCAAACTACAAACTTTGAAAGAAAATAAAGGAGTAAGCAGAAAGGGGGGGAGGGGGAATAAGATTCTAACTTTTCTCTGTTTCGGAGTTTCCTCCGTGTTATTTGGATTTGATCTATTTATATGCAGACGCATCCGAAAGAAAAAAGTGCTGAAAAACACTTGCTTCACCCCACTTCACTCCAGAAAGATTAGATGTGCGGTGTAATGACACACATAATTTTACGACTCTCCCATATAAGGGACTCGTCTCCATTCGGAATAGCAGGATTTGAACCTGCGACCTCCATCACCCCAAGATGGCGCGCTACCAAACTGCGCCATATTCCGTATATGTAAATAGAAATATACCTATATCTCTATAGATAGAGATATAGGTATATTTCTATTTACATATTTATTCGTAGTTACATTTAATTATCTCTGTCAGTAACAGAGTCAATAATAGATAATTAGACTAGATAATTGACCAGTTGTCTCTCCTCTCCAACCTATACTCATTCCAACACTCCACCCCTAACTTTGCAAAAATATGTACCGGTTGACTTGTCGGTATGTACTGATGTACAATAAATTTGCATCTGCTCAGACTCCGACGAGCCGCTATGGTGAAATAGGTAGACACGCTGCTCTTAGGAAGCAGTGCCAGAGCATCTCGGTTCGAATCCGAGTAGCGGCACCTAAGATAAAGATAATAAAAGTAAAAGGCGGGTTTCATTTCCAGAAACCTGTTAGAATAGATATGGGAGAAATAGAATCACCAAATAATTTGGTGATAATCCGCTTCAATTTCAATTTGAATAAATTGGAATAAATTACTGGTCCCCCCTAATTACGACGTATACCCGCGTAGAGTACATATCTGTCCATATCTCGTTTCTGATGCTTTTTCTCGTAACTCTGTTGAACCCCATCAATTTATTTTACAAAGTTGATAGACCTGATCACTTCAGCAAGACTAGCATGACAATTGCTTCTCTCCGTACCACCGGATTTATGATTACTCGCTGTCTCCAAACTAAGCACTTACCACTCGGCAATTTGTATGAATCGCTGATGTTTCTCTCGTGGGGCTTCTCTATGTTATACCCAATTTCAGATGTTGGAGATCAAAATAGGTTGTCGCGTGCAGTTATGGCGCCGAGTGCTACGCTGACTCACGCCTTCGCAACTTCAAGCCTTCCCCAGCAAATGCAGCACTCCACGTCGGTAGTACCCGCTTCGCAGTCTCATTGGTTGATGATGCATGTAAGTTCGACGTCGATTAGTTATGCAACCTTGTTGTGTGGATCTTTGCTAGCAATAGGTTTGCTGACTCTATTTTACAGTGGGGTAGGTAGCTTCTCTGTCGTAAATTTGGAACACAATTTTCAAAAACAAATCTCCATTTCCCCCCCGAACCCATGTAACAACATTCGGATACAAGCCAATGTGCAAAGCTATTCCTACTTACTTCTCTTGAATTCGCGGAAGTGCCAGTTGATTAATTGTTTGGATAAATGGGCTTACCAAACGATAAGTTTGGGGTTTTCTCTTTCGACTATTGGTATACTTTCCGGAGCGGTGTGGGCTAATGAAGCTCGGGGATCTTACTGGAGTTGGGACCCAAAAGAGACTTGGGCGTTGGTAACTCGGTTGATATATGCTACTTATCTCCACGCAAAAATAGATGAAAAGCAGATGGGGGAAGGGCCGGCTGTGGCAGCATCTATGGGATTTTTTTCGGTTTGGATTCGCTTTTTGGGAGTCAATTTGTTAGGAGTTGGATTGCATAATTACGGATGGTTAGTGCGAAGATGAGGAGTTTAAATTTGGCAAGAAGTGGTTCCGGAAAACAACTAGTTGACCAAATAAATTTCGACTCCAACGGGAAATTTGGAGAACAGTTGGGTAGATAAATGACTTGAACTAACATCTAGAGGGAGAAACAGGAACAGACTTACAGGTAAATAGGTAGGTTGCCAATTTTTCACATGTCTGTTTCTGTCTCTCCATTTTTTGTAGATAGAAACAATTAAAAAATTGCGAATATTTTGCGGACAAGTGTGAATTGATTAGGGATCTGGAAAACCTATTTCTCTTTCTCCCCCGATTTCTATGCAGTAGAGGTGGGAGACAAATAAGTTTATTCGTACCAAAACTATTCGTCTCCTACCTCGTAATATTGGAATATGAAAGTAGGAGAGAAGGTACTTCAGTACTCCAAATAGGCAAAATCAAATTTGGGTATGAACCGATACCTAGTATTGGCAGGAGGAAACAGATTAAAATGAATAATTCTCTCGGGCCAAGATCAATTGAATAAGGATTGGGTTCGTCAAAAAATCGGTAACCATAAAATAGTTGACGTAACATCGATAATAAATAGATAGGAGTGAGTACTGTACCAACTGCCTCTAACACCGTAATTCCTGCCTTGAAGGCGAAGGAGTATTGCTTAGAAGTAACAACTCCCAGAAAAACTAGCAATTCTGCCACAAAACCACTCATTCCTGGTAATGCAAGAGATGCAAACGAAAAGGTACTAAACATGGTAAATAATTTAGGCATTGGAATTGCGACTCCCCCCAACTGATCCAAGAGAAAAGTTCGAGTTCTATCGTAGCAAGTACCTGCGAGAAAAAATAAAGCAGCTCCAATCAAACCATGGGAAATCATTTGCAATATGGCTCCGTTAAGACCCGCATCTGCCAAGGAACCGATTCCGATGGTTACAAAACCCATATGAGAAATCGAGGAATAAGCTATTCTTCTTTTGAGATTGCGCTGACTCATCGAAATTAAAGAAGCATAGATAATTTGAATTGCTCCAATCAACATCATCCACGACCCTAGTAAAAAATGTGCATGAGTCAGTAATTCCAAATTAATTCGAATAAGTCCGTATCCACCCATTTTTAGCAGTACCCCGGCGAGTAACATGCATGTGCTGTAGTGTGCTTCTCCATGAGTATCGGGCAACCACGTGTGGAAAGGAAATATCGGTAATTTCACAGCATAGGCTACCAAGAAGCCTACGTAAATAAGTATTTCTAACGAAGGGGGATACGATTTATGCATCGAATCCTGAATATCAAAAGAAGGAACTTCGCTACCATAAAAACTCATAGTCAAAGCCGCCACCGAAAGAAAGATTGAACCGCCAGCTGTATATAGGATAAATTTCGTGGCTGAGTATAAACGTCTTTTCCCGCCCCATAGACATAATAGTAAATAGACTGGAATTAGTTCCAGTTCCCACATGAAGAAAAAAAGCAAAATGTCGCGAGAGACAAATAATCCAATTTGACCGCCATACATAATTAGCATGAGAAGATAAAATAGCCGTGTATTCCGAGTGATGGGCCAAGCCGCTAAGGTTGCCAGAGTAGTAGCAAAACCCGTCAATATAACAAGACCTATGGAGAGGCCGTCAATCCCTAATGACCAGTGGAGATGAATAGAATTTATCCAGTTAAACGTCTCCAATAACTGAATTGACTGGGAGTCAATTCGGAAATGACAATAAAATATGTAAGTAATTGGTAGAAATTCCAATATGCAAATACCCGGGGTGTACCATCGAGTGACTCTGTTTCCATTACGAGGCAGGATTGGAATCATCAAACCAGCAAAGATTGGGAGAGAAACGATTACCGTTAGCCGAGGTACATTACTAATCATGAATTGAAGAAGAAATAATTTTTTATTAAAACTGTGTGAGCCAAACCAAATGAGATGACTCATACCCCACCTCTCAAAATAGGAAATTTCGGGTATGAGTTGAAATGAATGAATCGGGGTTTAACTTCCCCGTTATACTGACTGACTAGTAAGCTAGACCCATACTACGGGTAGTTTCAGCTCCCAAGTAGACACGTACACTCAAAAAATCTGTCGGACAGGCAGATTCACATCTCTTGCATCCCACACAATCTTCTGTTCTGGGAGCAGAAGCTATTTGATTTGCCTTGCATCCATCCCAAGGTATCATTTCTAGCACATCTGTGGGACATGCTCTTACACACTGGGTACAACCAATACATGTATCATATATTTTCACTGAATGTGCCATTGAGTCTGTCTACTCCTATTAGATCGATATAGTGAATTCCTGGGGAAGCAGTTGGTGGGAGAAATCTATTTATCCTCCCCCCAATTTCTTCTCAAATACCTATGACAAGATCTCCTCATTACTTCCAAAATCTATCCGATCAAATTTCAGTTCGTAAAAATTTATCTTTTCTTTTTTTTTCGGGGAAGGAGGTGAGAAGTTGGAGCTACGGCAAACTAACTATAAGAGTGAGTTACCAGCTATGAGTGGGAGAAAGTATTAGACTAACTTGGTGAGTTGAAGATGCTGCTACTGGGGACGAAGTCAACAACTAGGCGTATAAAACCGCCCAACCTACCAATCAATCACCATCCAACCTACCGATCAATCACCATTTTAACAAATTCGATTGGTCGATACGAGTAGATCTCCTGTTTCGATGGATGGAAAGGGCTATAGCTAATCCAGTGGCAGCTTCAGCAGCTGCAACGGCTATTACAAATAGTGAAAATATCTCCCCCGTCTCCCGGTTATCAAATAGATTTGAGAGTGTAATTAAATTTAGAGTAATCGCGTTAAAGATTGGCTCAAGACTCATGAGTGCCCTAACCGTATTTCTACTCGTAATTAGTCCGAAAAAGCCTACACATAAGATATAGGCACCCAGAATTAGTCCCTGTTCAAACATAAATTTCTCCTCAAAATTTTGGATGAGTCAATTTATTCTTCTGGGACTTCTACATATACTTCTATTCAGATAAGCCCGCGTCAGTCAGAAAAATGAAGAATTCTCGCAGGGTGGTGAGACAGCCGACTTCTCATCGGCTGTAAGTGCATTCTCATCGCGTGCCAGATTAATTGCTCCCACTAAAGCAACTAGAAGAAGTATCGAAGCAAGTTCGAACGGTACTACAAACTCGCCCAATAACTTATACCCAAGTTGTCGGACATTACTTCCAGGTGTACCTGACGTAGGAATTCCCGATTGATTGATTAAACTTAGACCAAACCATTTGGTATTGCGAATCGCACAAGCTAATGTTCCAAAAAGGATTGCGCAAGCCCCGGAAGCGGTGATATATCCCACGCCGCAGGCAGTGGCGTCGGAACCTGCCGGTTCGTCGGTAATCGTTACGGCAAATACGGTTAAGACATTTATGGCTCCTACATAAACTAGCGATTGCGCAGCAGCTACGAAATCTGCATTCGATACAAAGTATAATAGAGATATACAAGTGAAAACCAACCCCAGAGAAAAAGCGGAATTAACCGTATTCACAAGTGATACTGCGCCTAAACTTCCCAGCAAAATACCCAATTCTATCAATGCCAAAACAAATTCGTGAATTAATTCCGAGAGATTCGTTATACACAATTACTTAGGTGTCTCATATGAATTTTTTCGCACTTAATACTTACTCTCCCCTTCTTCAGTTTTTGGGCAGACGGGTTACCCAATTAATGATTTGAGCAGATAACTTGTTTTGCAAGTTATGACTCGGGTGCTAAGTTATGACTTAGTTGTTAAATTTTTTTTGCCCAAAAATTTTTCCATTTTTTGAATTTGAAACTAACTGAATTGAAACATCTTGAGAGGCAGAAGAGGGTACACGTCCCAAAGCCGTCTGATCACAATTGAGTTCGTGACGATCGTAACTGGAAAGCTCATATTCCTCGGTCATTGACAGACAATTTGTTGGACAGTACTCGATGCAATTACCACAAAATATGCAGACTCCAAAATCAATGCTATAGTTTTTTAATTTCTTTTTCTTCACATCTTTCAGAAAGATCCAATCGACAACTGGGAGATTTATCGGGCATACCCGAACGCGTACTTCGCAAGCAATACATTTATCAAATTCAAAATGGATACGTCCACGAAATCGTTCGGATGGTAAATTTTTTTCATATGGATACTGGACAGTTATGGGTAAACGATTTGAATGATCCGAAGTAACCGCAAATCCTTGGCCGATGTAGTTTGCGGCTTCTACAACTTGTTGACCATAATTTTGAAACCTAATTATTGCCGAAAACATGAGATGGATAAATCCAATTTCAATTTTACTATTCGATACACATTTCTATGTAACGGGGAATAGATGCACTTGTTTCCCGGTATTAAATTAAATGAATTCAACTTGAATTGAAACTGAGGCGTAGGCGTCAACTTATTAGTAAAATTCGAAACGAAGCTGTCAGTAACGAATTTCCTGGAGCGATGGGCGGGAGAAATTTCCATCCGAGATCTAGTAATTGATCCATCCTTACTCTAGGTAGAGTCCATCTCGTCAAAATGGAGATGAATAGGTATAAATAGGATTTGGATAATGTGGTGGCGATTTCTACAACCGGTCTCAACGTGTCGAGAGACTCGTAGATGCCACTCGAAGTTGAAACATTTTGTACAATATTTTCGACAAAAGGAATTGAAGAATTCCATCCACCTGAATACAAAACTGCTACAAATGGTGAGGAAACCAACAAATTTAGGTGGGAACCGACATAAAATAAACCAAATTTTATTCCCGAATATTCAGTTTGGTAACCCGCCACTAACTCCTCTTCCGCTTCCGGCAAGTCAAATGGCAATCTCTCACATTCTGCCAATGAGGAGATGAAAAATGCTATGAATCCTATTGGCTGACGCCACAAATTCCACCCGAAGAATCCATATTTGGATTGTGTTTCCACTATATCAACTGTACTCAAGCTACCGGATAAAGATAGTCGACGGAATTTACCGCCTCTACTTCAAAACCGTACATGAACTAAGAGTTTCATACGGCTCCCCATCGAGGTCGTGGACGGAGAGAATTACTTCAGTTGCAGGTGAGGTTAGAATCTCCGCTTCCAATCAATGAGATTCTGTTTGCTACAAGTTTGCTTCGGAATCTGTCTTAACCTTATTCAGGTTCTTACTTCTACAAATTGTAATTAGAAAATTAAAAAAAAAAAAAAAAAAAAAGAAGCAACTTGTATTTTCCACTCATTTCTATCGGGGAGGATTGTAATTTCTCATCCCTGCCTCTGGAAAAACTTTATGCTCGACTTTCCTTCATTTTTTTTTTCTTTACCCAATTGCAGAATTTTGATGAGGGTTACTTCGTTCCAAATGGTTATCACTGAAGTAAATGAGGTTATACTCGAGAATGAAATTATTTAGATGCACTACTCAGTCGTCCCTACCAAAGCTGAGTCTACTTCACGCAGTAAAACGAAGGGAAAAAACAAATATGGGAAAGGGAATAATAGGTACATATTTTATATATACGTATATATATATATATATATATGTATCCAACTTTACCGATCTTCTCCTCCCGAAATTTTATTCTTCGTTTACTACCCCTAATCTACCCCCTTTTCGGAAATCTCTTGTGTATATTCGTGTTTCTTGCCAATCACTTCTTGTAACTCCAAGGGGGAGCAGAAACTAACTACCTGTTCCCACCCGCTTCAAGCCTGGGTAATGAGTCACAGACTTGGGATCATGCTGCATGCACCGCTCGAATACGTTTTCAGTTCGTACACGGACTATTGGGTTTAACTCCGCAACTGCGAAAACGCCGTTTGAGTTCACCCAGATAACTATTTGGTCTATCAACCGACTGTTATTACGAGGTGAAACCGTTTACCTCTTTTTACATTCGCACTTGACGAATCGCACGTAGGGATATCGACGGTACACATGGGGCTAGAGGTATTTCGTAACTAATAGACTGAGCCGCAGCCCTGAGACCACCTAAAAAGGAATATTTATTATTGGAACCGTACCCTGCCATTAGAAGACCCAGAGGTACGATGCTTGAAATAGCGATCCAGAAAAAGACACCTATTCCCGAGTCGGATAAGATGATATGTTGGCCAAAAGGTATTACCAAATAAGTGATGAAGACTGGTGTGACTACAACAGCAGGTCCAGCAGCAAATAACCAGGCATTACTCTTAGCTGGAACGATGTCTTCCTTCAAAAGAAGTTTAATTCCATCTGCTAGGGATTGAAGAATTCCTAATGGACCTGCATATTCTGGTCCGATACGTTGCTGCACCCCCGCGGATACCTTTCACTCGAGCCATGCGATGACTGAGACTCCTATCGTGACTCCCAGAACTAGAATGAGAGTATAAGCAAAAATCCAAATCGATTCGGAAAAAGTCGTTGCAATTCTCAATTCATCGAGAAGATGAACCAGTCTCTTTCTGCAAAATTCGGTACCATTTATCATTCTAACGATCAACCTCTCCCATAATGATGTCTATGCTACCTAATATTGTCATAATATCTGCGAGCTTCATTCCCCTAATCAACTGAGGTAGAATCTGCAAATTTATAAAACCAGGTGGACGAATTTTCAATCTCCAGGGGAAGACGCTATCATCTCCGACTAAGAAAATTCCCAATTCTCCCTTGGGAGCTTCTACTCTTACGTAATGTTCCTGTTTAGGCAATTTAAGAGTGGGAGAAGATTTCTTCCCGACAAACTGGTAGTTGAAACCGTTCCAGTCTATTTCGTCTTTCCGTTGCGCAAGACGCCGACCCTCGAGATTTTCATACGGACCTCCCGGGAGAAGTTTTACGGCTTGTCGAATAATATTTATTGATTCTTTCATTTCGTCGATTCGTACTAAATAGCGAGCCAAAGAATCTCCGTCCCCCTGCCACTGAATTTGCCAATCCAGTTTATCGTAGCACTCATAATGATCAATTTTGCGGAGATCCCATTGAACTCCCGAAGCTCGCAACGAAGGTCCAGATAATCCCCAATTGATGGCTTCTTGCCTGCTTATGAAACCTACTCCCTGTACCCGTCTCAAGAAAATGGGATTTTTCGTAATTAACCGCTCATACTCATGGATTTTTGGGAGACAATATTGGCAGAAATCCAAGCATTTATCTACCCATCCATATGGCAGATCTGCGGCAACTCCTCCAATTCGGAAGTAGTTATGCATCATTCGCATACCTGTAGCAGCCTCGAACAAGTCGTAAATCATCTCCCTTTCCCGGAATATGTAAAAGAAAGGGGTCTGTGCACCGATATCTGCTAAGAATGGCCCGAGCCATAACAGATGAGAAGCTACTCGGCTTAATTCAGGCATGATTACGCGTATGTAACTAGCTCTTTCGGGTATCTGAATATTTGCCAATTTTTCCGGCGCATTGACCGTAACCGCTTCGGTAAACATAGTGGCTAAATAATCCCACCTCGTCACATAAGGTAGGTATTGCGAAGTTGTTCTATTCTCGGCAATTTTTTCCATTCCCCGATGCAGATATCCCAATATTATTTCACAATCAACAACATTTTCACCCTGCGAAACGACAACAAGCCGGAGAACACCGTGCATCGATGGATGATGAGGACCCATGCTTACTACAACTGGATCAATATCTTCGAGACGAATACTCGTAAATTGCTTCCTCTCCAGTAAATGTCATAAAACCCGATTTGCCCGGGCCCGGGGATGAGGTAACTGCTTCAACTACAACACGGCGAGGAATCAAACCCGCGGAGGAAGCGGTAAGAAAAATTTTTCGCGCTAACGCCCTTTCAACCCACGAATACCTAATTTCCTTAAAACTCTCAAATATAAACCTGTATTTTCATTGGACAAATAAGCTAGGAGACGCTTGCGTCTACCAAGTAATTTCCACAAACCCATCTGGGATGAGTAGTCTTTGGGGTGTAATTCCAGATGGGAAGTGAGCTTCGACACCTGGTAAGTTGAGTAGTAAATTTGAGAAGCGGTGAATCCCGTATTTCCGTTCCCATCTGGAAGCTGTGCGTGGATAGATTCTTGTTTCTTCATGGTAGTATTAGTAGTAATCACGACGACTCCGCCCCGCCCCCTGCCTCGGATCGATTATAAGGGGTTTGACTGCTAGTTGCAGCACTAATTATCTGGACCTAAAAATTAGGGTGTTTCTGGGGGTGTGTGGTACACCCCCCCCCCCCCCACACACACCCCGCAATCATGACTTGAATACTCGCATCTGACTGCTATCCAATCTCTGCGTGGCATTCAAGTTTTTAGGTAATACCCCAACTCCGAAAATTTCAATTTAACAACTGGGTACATATCGCACCCTCCTCCCGGCTTTTTCAACTCGGAGTAATGGGATACATTCGGATTCTAAGCGCTGCAAATCGACTCCCCGTTGTGACATTGAGACAGAATCTGCCAGTACAAGCGACTTCTTCCAAGCGGTGACTCGGCCACAGAAACCGTTTGATCCTTTGAATCCCATTTGGTCCTGCTGGGAGGTAAAGGGAATGTTGCTTCTCGCCATTTTGGGTCTTTCCAATTTCTGATTCCGAGATAAGATGGGAGGAGTATATACTCGGGTCCGAATTTACCGAAATCAATAAACAACGGAGGAACCGAAATTCCCGTCGACGTCGCGGAGGCAGGAGATCGTCGATGTTATAAAGACGAGACTGTTTACAACTCCGTTCAGTTAATATGTGTGACAAATTCGAGATGTAACTATCGTTATATACATTTCTGTATAAGCGTCTCTTGGTTCCACCTTTTAATCTGGATTTGAATTTTAGCAGAGGGTTAATTATTTTGTACAACAAGTCTTGATCGTCAAATACTAGTGATAAACGATGAGCCGAAATGACAGATAAATTATGAAGAAGACCAAGTTTAGTTGTTGCGTTGAAGTATAAGTTTAGTAAATCTGAATTTACTTCAGTATTGTTACAAAGTGTGACCAGATCTTGGTCATCTCCTAGCATTCTCGTGAGAGCTATTAAGTTTCTAAACGTCTCCAATTCCGCTTCAAATTTCCATTTCCATCGGAAGATGTAGTCCGCATCTTCTCTTTCATCTAACATGACCTCGTACAACTCATCCGATACTTTTTGGAATCTGCCATTTATATCTAATACTAAATCGTATTGGTCGTTATCTTTCAATATGGAATCTTTTGACCCCTTCGTTTTCTTTCTGAAGTTGGAAAAACTCTTTGTTTTTGCAACATTTAGATCTAGCCACGGCAGCAAGTCAAATTGCGAATTATATCTTCCCTCCCCATCGTAAGTCCGGAGGTGAACAAATTTGCTAATTCCGTTTCTTTCCCCCCTACCACTTCTTCGAATGCGACTCCTGCAGCGAAACCTCTGCTCCATAACATCTCGTTGTACAGAGAAGTTCTGTACATCCCCATTTCGGGCAAAATCCGTTAAGTTCTGTAGCAGCTTTCTATGTCTACGGAGTTTACTGAAATTCATAATTTGATTTCTGTGAAAAGATTTATTCGGATAGATCGAATAACTGTGTAACTTGCTTCGAGAGACGACTTCATTTACGGTATTTGCCTCAATACTACTAAGTCCGCCCAAGCGAACTTTCCATTTTCGAGGTACTACACCGCGCCACGCCGCTAGCGGCAAGTTATATCTGTAGAGACAATCTAGCCATTCATCCCAATTATTTTCATCCAAGTTGCGAAATTTATTAGAAAATCCCCACTTTTCCACAAATTTTGCAACGTCTTCGCTAAAAAACTCGTTGGCAGTTTTGCCAGTCCCCCCATCAGAACAAATTGTCAAATTATGTAAACGATTACCTACTTTTTTAGGACTTGAAAATTTTGTCACGATAGAGTCGAAATGGACGGGAGTTTTTTCCGCGTACACTTCAGGTTGGTATAGGTTTGAGACACCGTCGCCGTCGCTACAGATGTCACCCCATTTACTTCCTCCTCCACAACTACTTCTACTCGTTCCATCACTACCTAGCAGATCTAGGTTTAAGTCCCCCCTCACACCAATGTGCCATATATCGGCATAGAGACAAGCTTGAGATGGTAATCCAAGTCGCGGTAATCGACTTTTTGGCAATAAATTACTTCCCTGATTGATGTTGCCTAGCACCCTTGCCAGTTGCGTATACAATGCAATGAATTCAGTGAAGTAATGAGCAGAAATCCTGTCAATTTTGAGAGACAAGTTTATGACTACCGAAACAAATTTTTCAACTGATTCCTCGACAAGTAAGTATAGACTTAATCCTCTTTCCTTGGAATCTAGTGTTTGCTTCCTTTCAAATTTGGCGGAATTCACGAAATTTGTGTCACTTAATACAGCATCGACTGGTACCAGATCCCCCAAAGTTATTTTGGAATCCAGTTCATCTGTTTCAATTTTGTCGTCCAAAAGTTTCGCGGGGTCGACTGCAACGCCACCCGCAATAAATTCTATTCGTACCTGGTCTTGAGTGCCGAGTTGTTTACCAGTAACACTAGCCGGATGCATTTCCCCACCGATAGCAATAGATTTACTACTTTCCGTGACCACACCATGTTTCGCCATTTCATCTACGTAATCGGTGGATGGGGTCTCCATCCAATCTTTTTCATCTGGACCGAAGTCACTTGGTCTTTCTCCACCTTCTCTGAGATTGCAAGTAAGGTTCAACTCCTCCAATGGAATTGGACTCGGTTTCAAAACTTTTCCCAAGTTGACCCTAGAATCGATAAAGTGATAGGCGTGTCTAATTTGGCGGGGCAAGCCCCTCTTGCAAACCCGAATTAGTTTTCTCCGCACCGGTTTCCAAAAAGAAGTTTCTTTCTGAATAGTCCCAAAGGGTATATCTGTCTGATACCCCAAAACAGTTAAATAAGTAAATTTGGGTCTCTTTTTCTTCAAATTTCTCTTGTTTATTAATTCCTGACTCTTAGATCCAGCTTCCATATGTTCTCTCCGAAGAGTCTGTTGTTTCCCACTCCCATCCGTATGCCAGGGCTTCAGCCGAAATGGATACACAATTTTTATCTGGATACCTTCCCTTAACCAGCGTGGGGGTAACTCATCTTGCGAAAATTCTTCGCCATCAAATGTACAATTGATGTGAATTTCTTTTCCCCATTTCATCCAATCTTTATTCCATTCGGAATTTTGTCGGAGTAAAATACGGCCGATACTTTTCAGGACTATAAGTGCTGGTAGTTTGATAAACTTACGAAATCTGGATTGGAAAACCAGCATATATCCCCTTCCGTTATGGATAGGACCTATGTCGGATCTAGCTGCTACAGCTGAACGAACAAGTTTCGACTCACCAACTAAACTTCTCTCCGCGGAGGGGGAGATATCCAGTAGCTGTTTCTCAAATTCGTAATCCGCGTCTTTTTCCAACTCACCAAATCTTGCTTCACGACTCGAAGTTTTCATCCGCTCAATAAGTGGTTGAAATAAAATTGGTCTTTCCGTCGATCTAAGGAAGAGAGACGACCGTATCTTCTCCTGAAGTGCTTTCCAAAGCAAGGTCTTCCGCCTCCTAGAACGCATGGATCCCTTCAGAAATTTCCGGCGGAAATCGGATACCTTTGCGTAGCGCTTCACTAATTTTACCGATCTGGGTTTCCCCCTAGCAGAGGTGATACCTACATTACGTAATTTTCTGTGGCGAAAATCGCCGTCTCCCCCCGGGACGTCAAAGTCGTTGTCGAAATACAGTGCAATATTTTGAGCCAGATCCATACTAAGATCTCCGACTTTATGTAGTCTGCGTATTCTCCTTTCCGCATTTGACAATCTCTTAAATTTTGTTACTAGAAACGCTTCGAGTGGAGACATCCAACCAAATCGGTAACAGCGTCCCACCTTTAGGTAGGTTAAAAATAATACCTGGTCCTCGTAATCTAAATTCATTACTTCTTCCCAAGTAACGTCGAGTTTGGACGAAGATTTTATCTTCTTCAAGATATCTTGTACCTCGTAGTCGTACAAAACTCGATTTCCGAACATAAATTGGAACATACGTTTACTTCGTGACGGCAAAGGTTCCCACGGCAGAGGATTTCCATCTCCCCGTCTCCACTCTCGAGTTTTTGCTGAGATCCAATCTTTGAGAACATTTCTCCCGGCGGTGTCTCTCACCTCTCTAGGTTTTTTCGCCACTTCCAATTCAGCCGATTCCCATCTGGTCAAAGCCAATTCATCCGCTAACAAAAATGTCTGCGAAACCGGAATTCGTATGCGAAAATTGTTGATCAGTGGGTCATAGGTGCGGGGTATTCTCTTCCTTTTCTCGCCTGTTAATCTGGTTCTTTTCCCCATTGTTTTTGAAAAAGAAGAACCAGTATCTAACAACTTGATTCGATCCGTCAATTCTTTCTGAAAAAGTTTGGTTCTCACCAATTTTTCCGAACCCCAATTCCGAGGTGAGAGGCGGGTTCTCACTAATCTACGGGACTTCGCCATAGACCGATACATCTACTTCCCAAAAATTGACAAACTGGGCAACGCTGCAAAAGACAATCTTTCTTTCCCATCAGTTAAACATTTTTCAAAAAAGTATGTAGATGTTCTCCCCTTGCAGAAGCTGCTACTGATGTCGGATCGACAATTTTTGACAAATCGATTACCCCGATTTGCCCTAGAGGGATCAAAGAAAGAGGTAGGCCACGGTTTGAAAAACCACCACAAGAGATCCGAATATTCAGCAATTTCCCAAAAATCCATTTCTCTATCATGGGATTCATTCATGAACTTTTTAGTCCAAAGAGATACCGGAGCTTTACCCAAATATGCCACGGCGTTTGATACGAAAACAATACTAAAAGTTGCGTATATAGAACGTTTCGCCAATAGATAGAGCATTGGTGAATCCCTTTCCACCCGACTTAGAAGTAGTCTAGAGAGATAATGGAATGCTGCCTGACCAGTCAACCACCCCGTAAAGGTGGCGACCGAAAAGATTGTGTCGGTGCTATACCTGAAGAGGTATAGGTAAATCAGTCTCGTCAAAACAGGATTTGGTAACATAATTGGGTTCAGAATTTGAAACAAAAAACTTATCAGGAATAATCTAGCTACTCGCGAGTCACGTAATGATGTGACGGGACGCAAAATCTGATAATTTGGAAAATCCTTTATTACCAAACAGAAAAGGAGCGTATATGGTATTGCCACAACAGTTAGTAAATGTGGCCTTGACAATAATAGGTAGATCGGCGAGCAGTATATCGACAAAATGGTTATTAGCTGCGCCAATACCAACCCACTCAGAGAGACGAGACCACTGAGGTTCCCACCCAAAAGAAAAGATCTCATACATAGAATTTGCGAAGGCCCCACAGGTAATGTTGTGAGTAACCCATAGTATAAACCAAGTAGCACGTGGGGACCCATCAGTTTTGCCCAGGGCAGTGACGACAATATATTTATATTCGTTGCAGCTTTTTTGATGTGTAGAAAAATTGACTCCCTTGTTTGTAGTCTCACATACTCATTGCTTTTTTACCAGAACCCTACCTTTAATAGCCTCCTCCATATCTTGCTCCCATCCGTAGCACCAAAAGTATCAGCAACATTATACGCAGGAATGCAATATTATTCAAGTGACTTTGAAAAGGAATTTGAGAAGTTGATGTTGAGCCTATAACAAATTTTTTTGTAAAAAGTTGATAATTCCTTTCCTTAATCGCGTCGTAAATGAGGAAATTAACAACATCCTGGATTAAGGAATTAACTAGACGCAGTTAAATACCTCCTCATAGTGATTGGCTACCAATTGTTACGTAATTGAAAGGGAAGGAGAATAAAGAGAGATTTAATCAACCCCCTATCGTCTGTTTCGACAAGCTACGGAAGCCTGGGGTGAAGCCACCCCCACGTCGCAATGGACGAGTAACTAGCTCGAGAATATCTCGAGCATTACTAGATCCGTGAATTTGCGCAAATGTAAATTCGACTGACCATTTGGTATCTATATTTCTAGCCTCCAAAGGATTGGCGTGGGCCATCCCGGTAATAGCCAAATGGGGTTTCATTTCTTGCATACGTTGCACCTGCCCGTAATTGTCAGGTTTTTCAACAATCCTAGGTAGAGGTGCCTTCATCCTCACGCAAGTTTGTTGTAGAAGTAGAAGCTCCGCGGCTTGGTATCGCCTATCCATATAGGGAATACCTATTTCGTAAACAATCATTCCGCATCGAATTGAAAATCTTGCCATAGAAATTTCTAACAAATTATCTCCCATAAAAAATACGGATTTACCGGTTATCACCTGGATATAATCTTCGATATTTTTCCATATCAGACTTTCCCTCTCTTCTAGACCATCCGGGTTTATATTTAAAACTGAACAAATTTTCTCGATCCAAGCGCGTGTCCCATCCGGACCAATTGGGAAAGGTGCTCCAATTAACTGGCATTTCCTTCGACGCATTAATGTGGTTGCCGTACGGCTTAGAAAAGGATTTACTCCGCAGACGTAAACGCCTTCTCCCAAGCCGGGGAGTTCGTCGTATTTCTGGGAAGGTAACCAACCGGAAACATAAATGGACTGACGTTTCAATTCCAAATTCAGTTGCGAAGCTACACTTGAGGGTAGAGATCCAAAAAGCACTAAATTGGATCTCGTTAATTCACTTCCCTGAGAGGGAGATTTGTTATCGGAAGTAGTCTGAATCCCAATACGCCCGATTTCCCCCTGCCGGTTCGTCTTGCAATGTTTGTATTCTGGACATCGATGCGCCATGGCAGCCAACGCAGTATCTTCCCCCTGAGTAAAGGCGTAATCCAATCCATTTGCTCGCGCGACCACGATAGGTATTCCAATTTGTTTCTCCAATTTTGGAGCTATACCTTCCAAATCCATCTTGACTATCTCCGTGGTACAGGTGCCAATCCAAATGATAACACTGGGATTTCTATCGTCTCTTATCTGTAAGCAAATCTTTTCTAACTCCTTCTGATCATTTAATTGAGCTGAAATATCTCCCTCTTCCAATTCTGCCATTGCGTATCGAGGTTCCGCAAAAATCGTCACTCCGAGAGCATTTTGTAGAAAATAACCACGAGTCTTTGTACCCACTACCAGGAAGAAACTATCTTCAATCTTTTGATACAGCCAAGCTACGCAACTAATGGGGCAGAAAGTGTGATAATTACCAGTTTCACATTCGAAAGCAAGAGTCTCCGGAGTTTTCATGGAAGTGTTTCCTTAGATTAGAAAGGTGTGGATGTAAATCCATATATATATATGCACAAAGACTCACCCTCTCTCTTCACTATCGGATAATTGTAAAGTCAAGCGGAACATCTTGTTGGTCACATACAATTTCATTTCCACCTCTGGAGGTGGAATTTAGGTTTAGGTAGAAATCAGATAGTAAGCTAAACAATTCCCTATCTGGGATTTCCCTTGGTACAACTCCTTCGGGTTCGGATAGAATTTAATCCGCTATATTCAAATGGAAATCACGGACATAATTTAAATTCGGTTGGTACTCAGCCATTTCAAACAAAGTTTTTCCCTTCACCCTTGATACCCGAATATCTTCTACCAGGGGCAGTACTTCGAGTACAGGCATGGGACAAGCTTCCACATACTTATCGATAAGATCTCTTTCGGATGTTCGATTTCCAACTAGACCGGCCAGCCGCAAAGGATGGGTATGTGACTTTTCTCTCACTGAGGCGGCAATACGGTTTGCCGCGAAGAGAGCATCGAATCCATTATCAGTTATAATAATGCGGTAATCTGCATAATTTAAGGGAGCGGCAAAACCCCCACAAGCAACATCTCCCGAAACATCGAATGAAATTATGTCATATTCGTAAAAAGCATTTGATTCCTTCAAAGGTTTTACCGTTTCCCCCACGACATACCCTCCGCACCCAGCCCCTGCTGGAGGTCCCCCAGCTTCTACGCGATCTACCCCGCCGTAACCTTTGTAAATAACATCTTCAGGCCATACATCTTCGTAGTGGTAATCTTTTGTCTGTGAAGTATCTATAATTGTAGGTATCAGAAACCCTGTTGGGGTAAATGTGCTATCATGTTTCGGGTCACATCCGATTTGTAATACTTTTCTCCCTCGTCTGGCTAAAGCTATTGATATGTTACAGCTAGTTGTTGATTTTCCAATCCCGCCCTTTCCATAAACTGCTACTTTCGTTTCACGAAGCTCCAATTCGCGTTCATTTCTCCCGACTATTCTTCATCTTCCCCATCTCTACATTTCCTTTTTGCTTCCCTTATTCCCCCTCCCTATTTCTAGTCCTCAAACATTTTCTTTCCATGACATGAAGGTGGAGGAAGAATCCTGCGACTATTCTACTACGCCTCCCGGAAGGGGGGAATAGAAACCACTGATTGGTGATTGATCAATACGAATCATGGGAGGGGCTTGCGAGGTTGATCTCGACCTTGTCTCGGCCGGTTGACCCCCCCCCCCTCCCATGCCCATGATTTGGGGGCCCTTCCATGAAAATGGGATTGCTATCGCCGCTGCCCCCCCCTATAATGGGAGTTAGGGCGTACGCGAAGTTTCTGAAATGGCAGAGAAAGCTTAACTCCTTCCAGATTTGGAATTGGCTTCCGGAAAAAAGGTCTTCAAGCAAGTGTGTATGGGACTGAATCCCCTACCATTTTCCTCGGTAGCTCAGCGGTAGAGCGGTCGGCTGTTAACCGATTGGTCGTAGGTTCGAATCCTATCCGGGGAGATTCGTATCTACGTCAAGAATTCCCAATAATAGGGGAGTTGTAGGAGAGTTGTATTTCACACACACACATATGCCAAATCAAGTCGCGTCGCCCACCAATCATTGAATGGTTTACTATCGTGCCTACTTCAAGCCTCAACAACAACAAATGGAGACGGGAATACTGACTGGCGCGTTCTCTCCCCCCCCTCACCCTCCCTGAGTAGCTCCAAGGATCCCATTGAGGCGTCGTTTTTCCACTTCAAAAAATCAATCCGGTGTATCGCCGGTGTATCGAATGACTGGAATGAGCAAATTAATCAGTCAACTGGGGGGGGAAATCCAAGATTTTCTTGAGGATACGTATTAATACGGGGTACAAAGTATTAATACGTAAAATTGGCTTCGTTCGCATCGCAGAATTGCTGCGGAATAACCAATATTACTCCTTCCAATCCTCTCTCTCAGTGGAGAGACTCCTATCAAATTCATGTAGTAACTGGTTTCCAACTTCTTATTTTTTGAAATGCTATAATTGAATTTTCCGTATCAGTAAAAGGAAAATATAGATCTTCCTCCTACTGATTCGGCTTTCAATTCTATGGCTAGAGATCTAGACGGAGTGGGGAGTATCTAGGTGAGAAAACAACAGTTGTTTCATGACATCGAACTTTCATGAAGGAATTGTTTCATTGTTCAATCCAGTGATGCTTTACCAAACCGAAACGGATTGGCTAGATATTCATAAATTTCAAGCAACATATTATAGATAAGAAAATCCCGAAATGGGGAACGGTTCCGTCTCATCCATTTGTTTCTATGAACCAGAAGCCTAAACCGAAGAAATCGTTCCGGGAAATCCTCCGCTACCGCGTAGCAACCCAAACGAACGGGAGTAAATGTCTGCGGATATTGCAGATGTATATCTACGGAAGAGGTTTCCCTGACGTATTCGGAATCTCGCTCCTCCTCATCCAAAGGAAGATTATTCCACCGATTGATAGATGAGTCGGGTTTCAATTTCGGATTATCTTCACGATAAAGGAAGAAATTTTTAATTTTCTTATTTGACATCTTCTGAAGGCGCTGCCTTCTCATACCGTAAATGGTGTGAAGCCTCCGCGCCAGTTCTTTTGTCGACAACAAGTTGCGGCGCGAGGAAGGAATGTTAGGGTCTGGCTGGAACAAAAGCATGGGGTCCCAGATGAAGCGCCCCCCGAAGAGTCGAGTCGTTTCATCAAATCGATCACAATGTGTTTCATACTCATTAGATGAGTCGCCAGAGATTCCCAATTCGAGAAATTGCTCACGTAACAACATATTATCCAATCGGTTTTCCAATCTTTTAATGGAGTTATCTGTTACATCAGTGACAGATTTCTCGAAGCTGAAAAGATATCCGCTTTTCTCGCGCCACTTACTTTTCTCCCCCTTAATCTTATTGAATTCGAAATCTTGTTGGGGTATATAATTCTGATTGTGGTAAAGGAGGATTAAGTTATACAAATGGTTGGGTTCGGATAATACCCCCCTCAATTCGTAAGTCTCGCTTCGCAGGAAACGGAGACGCCAAGCCTTGTGGGACCAAGTAATCTCACGCGATATCTCTGTCGTCGAGTTTATTAATTCGGGTGACTGTTGCATCTCAAAATCGGTTAGACTACTAAGTCTCCCTTTTCTCGGAGATTTGGAAGAGCGACTTGGAGAGGTTACACCTGAGCAATACTTGGGTTTTCCAATAGGAAGGGGGGGAGGAAAACTATTACTGCGTCGACTCCCTTCCCTACAAATTTCTGGACGTGAGAAATTATTTGAGAGGTTTTCTAGGACGCCACAAGCTAGGTTTAAGTCATTCTCTACGAGTTTGTCGATAACAATGAAATTTTCCTTTTTCCCCATATCCATTTGGAACGAATCGCGAGCTACTAATTTGGCTAGTAGCTCTAGGAGATGCGAAAACATAGTGAATTCATCAATTGTTGATTCGGTTATTGAAGGTTCCACATACCAGTTAGACAAGTAATAAAATCGCATTTTTAACGCGTCACGACGAATAGATGGAATATTTGTGAGATAAATATCTATCAAACTATTCCTCGAAGTGGCTTCTGCCATCTTGTAGGAAGAGATTTCCCATTCAGAATTAGATTCCATCCCATTGCCCATATCACTAACAGTCGAATGTTGCCTATGCAAAGCTAATCCAATTGCGTTGCTACATACAAACTTTTTCCTTTTGGAAGTACCTATTAATAACGCTTCATTAGCGAGAAAAAATAAATCTCGTTTACTATAACCTGCAGTTCCAGACACAGTACTCTCAAGAAGAGGAGGATTAGCCCCTACCTCGAAACCTTTGATACGTAATAGAATTGACAATTCTTTCTGACGTTGACGCCCATTGGACTTCCGGAAATTTATTAATTAGTTTAACCGATTCGGAGCTACTGAAGCTGGATCTATCCTTGCAGGTACGTGAGTCGTGGCAATAACGACATTCTTGCGGATGTCGGAGTTGCCGAGCTTGTGACCAATACTCTTCAATATTTGGCAAAGTAAAAATTTGGGATCAGCTTCTAGCTTATTATACGAACGACGAATATTCAATTCATGAATATCTTGAATCCATAGTGTACAAGGAGACATTTCTCTCGCTATTTCAAAGACGAGATTTAATCGGTGTACGCTCTCTTTCGAGATGAAATTTCCACGTACATTATTGAGAAAAGATCGGTTGTATATGAACTTCTTGAGTGGTAGTTTCACCACTGGAAAGTAGGAGGTGAATGCTACATCTCTAATAATAGAGGATCGGCCAGTTTCTACAGGTCCTACTAGCAAAATTCCTTTGGATGGTAATAATCCCGGTTGGAGTGAAATAGGTATGTCACGACATGGCATATTTAGTAGACTGTCTCTTCGCCTTGTTGTTGCTGAAAATAAAAGATTTCTCCCAAGGGCGGAAAAAGCCCACTTCTCCGCAGGATCCAACTTACGAATCTTGTGACCCAATAGATCATTTTGCCAGAATTGAAGTAAATATGCCAAAACATTGGATCTTTCTTGTGGGTAAGGTTCATGAAAAATCTTGTTGCTCAATAAATCATAATTGGATTTCGATTTCGATGCATACCTGTAGAGAATCTTAGTCGTTACTAGATGTTGAGTCAGTAGTTCTTTATTACTATCTAGAATATCAGAGCTTTCTCTACGAAATATCCATGAATCAAGTTCATTTTTCACGAGAAGGAAAAAAATTATATTACTTACAAAATTTAAGAATCTATTCAGAGAATGAATTAGTAGATCTCTCGTTAACATTTAGCTTGTCGGGGGGGAATACATTACCTTTCTCAAATAGGATCCACGCATTGGGTCTGTTAAATATTCAATAGTATCAAAACGTTTCCACGAATGAAAGGAATTGGAACCCGAAACGGCAGACAAAGGATGTTTCAATGACGCGAGAACGAATACTATTGAAAGGATACAGCAATAGGAGATAGGCCTATTGGAAAATTGAGATACCGACCATTCCCCCGGATGTAACATCTCTGCTTCATCAGTAATTTTTTCGAGAGTGAGAAGATCTGTCTCGGATGAGATAGTATTAATAGAATTGTTTCCGAATCTCAATCCTAGCCTTCGAAGGCTTTGGAGTAAATAGCCTTTCGCACCACCTACTAAATCCCTAGCAATTCCTTTAGAAATTCTGGGAAGATCATGATTTGAGTCGTAACTTATCTTAAGTACTATTTCTGGATATGTTTCTCTAATTAGGTCGCAGAAGTATCTCCACCACGTGGGGGTAAAAAACAGGGGTATATAATCTCCCAATAAGCTCCATTTTTCGCCGATACTGTCTCTCCAGAAGATCCAAGAGATCTTATATATGTTCAAATCTTCTGATAATTCATTAAAATTGATGAAATGGGGCGGGCGAGTAGCTTCTTCCCGGGCAGATGAATCTGCTAACCCCGCATCTTCGCGGGGAACCTCCTCTCCAATTGATCCCGCTAGAAATATCGATGTTACATCATTGCATAATGAGAATCTTAGCGACCAATAAGGTGTATCCAATTCTTCTGGTTCCCAGAAATACTCAATAGACAAACCGTTTTGATAGGCGCGACTCTTGGGGAAGCCATTTCTCGAGTCTAATCCATCTTCGACAAACTTCTCCGAATTGACTCGATCTAATACCAGATTCCGACGAGGTTGGGTTCGCTGATGATCCGACCACGAGTTGGAGTTTACCGACGCCTCCTCCAAAGAAACTCCATCGTTACTACACGAAGATAGGAACGAGTCTGTCGCTTCACGGGGGGATGAGCTCAAACTTGCCAGTAACCCATTCAGACCCGAAATAGAATTGGGAAGTCCATCTAAATGAGTTACTATTCCCGCAGATTCATACAGATTAGGCGAAATAATTTGAATTGGTGTGAGTAAGTGACCAGCTACCTCCCCTGCCGTTTGTTTTGAGAAATGGGATGATAACGAATCTGACAGTTGGGGATGAATAAATGAGATGATATCAGATGAGATGGCTTTCTCGTCGGAGCCCACATAAAAGTTTTCTAACACGTTGAGATAACTACTGCTGCAGTTCCCGATGAAGAAACCCCTTTCGATTCTCGAGATGAAGTTGTTTCCAGCACGGCTCCGTATAGGTGAGTCGTTTATTTCATCCATTTGATCGGAAATGTTTTTTGGAATACCCCCACCAATATTCCTAATTGAATTCCCCTCACGACTTAAATCATACACAAACAGATTCCAAATTTGCCTACTCAGAATAGAAAGAGCCTCACTTGAGAATCCTGCTCGGATAGCTTCGATGCAAGGCAACCCGAGAAAGGTGGAATTCAACGCAGGTTTCAGTGCGGTCGAGGAGCCTACCGGTTTTTCACTTGCTAACAGTCTAGACTCGACTAAGAAACTTCTTTTTTCTTCAAGAATTGTTTTGAGAAGAAGTATCTGTTCGTCAATGTAACCATCGAATAAACTTGATAAAAAATCAAGCTCAATACGATCCATTTTGTTCAATTTCTCAAAATCTATATCGTCCAATTTTTCGATGCAGTAATCAATGGTATCTATCAGAGTTTTCTGGCGAGTAGCCTCAGCAACAATAATTTCAGAAAGAAATAACACATCGAGAAATCGATGAAAAAATTTCTCGGTATGTCGATTGGTGCTGCGGAGACTGACACCAGTATTATTTAGCAACTCGTTTCCCACTATTGACACACGGCAGATTAATTCCTCCAATTCGTACTTCAATGCTTCTCCCAAGAATTTCCCAACAGGCGAAAGAGACAAATTCCCTGTCGCATCGAACCATCTATGCACATTTGATTGAACATTCCTACACTTACCAATTCGGGAGGTAACATATTCGTTCGATAGACGCTCTACGTCATCCTTCCACTCGAATACTGTTTATTCAGTTGCAATTCTTGTTACACTGGTGTATTCTCCGCCACCCGTCCAGCCATCTAACCAATATTGGATTTGGAATAAATATTCAGTGGATAACGCGCAAAAATAATCGTGGAGAAGAAATATGTATGTTGAGTAGAGAGGTATGATTCTATTTCGCCCATATAATCTAACTAGAGAATATATTGAATCTAGGTTCCCCCCTCCTTCCAATTTGTTTCTAAAATTAGTATTTCCATTTTGATTAGTTGTTTCCTTAGGTATCTCTAAAGATGCTTTGACATAGTTTGGGAGAATCTCATCGAAGTCGAAGTATCCGCTATTTGCTAACCTAAGTTTCTTGCCAGATATTTTGGTAAACGGCATATTTTTCTTCATTCCCAATCCTTTCTCGGATTTGATGCTATTACTGACGTCAATAACTATTTCCCCACCAAGAAGAAGGTTTGATTTCTTAATTATCGAAAGGAAGTCAGTGAGTCGGTTTATTAATTGATTTCTAATTTGTGAATAAGCGTGTAGAACGGGAAAGCCTTCCTCATCTTCTCCATAATCTAATCCGGATATAGAGTTGCAAAACAACATCGTTTTTTTACGAGACGTAAATGAAGACAATTTGGAAAAGGCTTCTTGCTCATAGGAAAATGCCGATCCATCCCCTCGATGATCGGCTGAATCTGCGGATTCAGGTAGCGCTTTGTCACAGGGGTCCAATATTACGGGACTTAATGAATCGTTTCCCAACCGTATTGCTTGTAACCGACCCAGATCTTGCTTGTTACGAATTTCCCGAAGAAGCGACGAATCAAAATTGTTTTGGTGGCAGTCACTTCCGCTCTTGGAAACTACCAAGTGTTTATAGAATTCGAAAAACCTAAGTAAATTTTGCAGATACCTACCCCGACGAATCCCTTCAGTTTCATCCTCGAATCTATCCCCGCCAAATAGTAGGGAATCCCTCGTTATGCGTGCCCTCCATCTACCGGAAAGCAAGGGAGTCGTGACATCATAACGAATTTCTCTTTCCTCCTTTGAGGAACCTGCAGAAATTGAAATATCTTTTTTCGAACCTAAGTAGTAGGGAGCCGGTACTCCTCTCTCTACATTTCTTCCAACAGAGAAAAATCTTTTGAATTGGAGGAAGCAATCGTAGGAGAAATTGCCATAAATTTTCGTCTGTTTCTTTCTTATCCCGTCACCTCCATTAAGGACTTTCGCTAATACAAAACTTCCCCCGACCAAATTTTTGTCACTCAAGCGATGCATGAAAAATGGTATCGCTAGCAACATCAGCATTTCCAGGGTGACGCCACTACCCCTCATTACTGAATGACGTAGATTACGTAGAAACAGTGAACTTAGAAATCACAAGTCAGATAATCTGATAAAAGGTTCAGCAGTGGAAGCTGGACTAACTACAAGTTCTTCGAGATGTTGGTTTTTCAATGATTCGGAGAAGTAGTTTAATGCATCGACTTCTAAGAAGTCCCAAACTTCAGATGAAGAATCTGGGCCCCTTACTCCTACTCTTTTTTCTACCACCTTTTCCACCATAGTTTTTTTCCTATATTAGTTCTGAGACTATTTATCTACCTATTCTCCATATTTATTATACCGAGAATTTCGAAAATTTCAAGATGGGATGGAAGAAATCTACCAGACGAGTCTGGTTATTTTCGTAAATAGCCGCATCCAAAACTGGAATGAAATCGGGAATTCTCAAATGTTATTGTCGAGGAGACCTGCATATATCCCATCCAACTCGGCAAATTCTCCCTGCTCTAAGCGAGCGGAGCGGTAGTATTGAATTACCCGGATGGGCGAACGACGGGGATTGAACCCGCGCGTGATGGATCCACAATCCATTGCCTTGATCCACTTGGCTACGTCCGCCCCTTTCGCCGTTTGTTAAGGGGCTCCCCGAATGTGAACGAGATCCATCCGTTAAGCTAGATAGATTCTTTGATTGATACAAATCAACATTAACTGCATATATCTAACGAGACAACATAGAATCTGCGAAATTAGGAATGTACTCCCAACTCCTTCTACCCAAAAGATTGAAGGGTTACAAGCATTCGGCGAATCAAAATAGGAACTCTTTTTCAATTAGTAAATCCCGGAAGGATATTCCAACTCTTCGTTCTTTTCAATTCGAGATGGGAAACTGATGACCGTGAGATTGTGACAGGCCGTTATCCTCTCCTCTTTTCGTTCTACCGTACGAACCTTCCCTTTTCATTGGATACCAAACTCTATCTTCCGAAGTTGAAGGGTTTGGTATCCAGTTGTGCTGCATAACCAGACGGATATTATCCGTTTATAGAAGGGGCTTCGACAGAAGCTAAGTCTAGGGGGAAGTTATGAGCGTTACGTTCATGCATGACTTCCATACCTAGGTTGGCGCGGTTTATGATGTCAGCCCAGGTGTTTATAACGCGACCTTGGCTGTCAACCACGGATTGGTTGAAGTTGAAACCATTCAAGTTGAAGGCCATAGTGCTGATGCCCAAGGCGGTGAACCAGATACCTACCACAGGCCAAGCAGCTAAAAAGAAGTGTAGAGAACGGGAATTGTTGAAGCTAGCATATTGGAAGATCAAACGACCGAAGTAGCCGTGAGCAGCTACGATGTTGTAAGTTTCTTCTTCTTGACCAAACTTATAACCTGCATTGGCAGACTCATTCTCAGTAGTTTCTCTAATCAAACTAGAAGTTACCAAAGAACCATGCATAGCACTGAATAGAGAGCCGCCGAATACGCCAGCTACACCCAACATGTGGAAAGGATGCATAAGGATGTTGTGCTCAGCCTGGAAGACGATCATGAAGTTGAAAGTACCAGAAATGCCCAGAGGCATACCGTCAGAGAAACTTCCTTGACCAATTGGGTAGATCAGGAAGACGGCGGTAGCAGCTGCGACTGGAGCTGAGTAAGCGACAGCAATCCAGGGGCGCATACCTAAACGGAAGCTTAGTTCCCATTCGCGACCCATGTAGCAAGCTACACCAAGTAGGAAGTGGAGAACGATCAGTTCGTAGGGACCACCATTGTAAAGCCATTCATCGACGGAAGCTGCTTCCCAGATTGGGTAGAAGTGTAACCCAATAGCTGCAGAAGTAGGGATGATAGCGCCAGAGATAATGTTGTTACCGTATAGCAAAGAACCAGAAACGGGCTCGCGAATACCGTCAATATCTACAGGAGGAGCTGCGACGAAAGCGATGATGAATACAGAGGTTGCGGTTAGTAGGGTAGGAATCATCAAGACACCGAACCATCCAATGTAAAGACGGTTTTCGGTGCTGGTGATCCAGTCGCAGAAGCGACCCCATAGGCTTGCGCTTTCGCGTCGTTCTAAAGTTGCGGTCATGGTAATTTTTGGTTTTCGAAAAGGAATTAGTGATTCCCCAAGCTAGTAAGCTTGTTAATTTGTAGTGTATCACAAAAACCTATCTGTGTCAACCAAAATTGACTGAGTCTCTAGAATTCTTGGATACAGAGGCTTTCTCCCCGTATCTCAAATTTTTTTGTCACTTATTTCACAACCTGGATTCCCTAAAACAAAAGGAAGGGGATAAATTTCATTTCTCTCCTAGGTGATGCGCGCCCCTAATCACTAAGAAACTAATCCCGCGTCAAGCCTTTTCTTTTCATGAACGAAGCACTCCGCAGCTTCGCATCGACCAACGTATTGCAAATAAATATTGTAATAATTGACGAACTAAGGAGGAAGTAGTCGCCAACCCCTCACTCATCCATTTCTGCGTAGTGTTTCTCGATTCCCCGATACTTGCGCCTCAATTCCAATCCACAACGAAAAGATTGTGGATTGGAACTAATCTAAACAAAACTAACGGAAGTGGGCAAAAGCTTTGTTAGCTTCCGCAACTTTATGAGTCTCCTCCTTCTTCCGTATGGCACTACCAGAATTTCTGGCGGCATCCATCAATTCATCACTCGATCTTAAAGCCATACTTCGACCTGAGCGTTTTCGACACGCGATCAATGACCACCGGATGGCCGAAGCTTTTCCTTTTGCAGGTACTACTTCAACGGGAACTCGATAAGTTGATCCACCTACACGTTTGGTTTCTGTGACTACATCGGGAGTTACCCCACGCACTGCCTGTCGCAGAACAGACAGTGGGTTTCTATTTGTCTTTTATCTAATCCGCTTCATAGCCTGATAAAAAATCTGATAAGCTAGTGATTTTTTGCCGTTTTTCAGGATACGATCAACTAGCATGTTTACCAATCGATTGCGATAAATTGGATCCGATTCGATATTTCTAATTTCGTTCGCTACACTGCTCCGATGTACCACGAGTTTACAACTATGTCAGACTTCAACCAATTTTTTTTTTTTTTTTTTACTTTCCGGCGGTGTCTTAAGCTACTATTTAGGCTTCTTCACTCCATATTGTAGAGTGGATCCACCGGTTAGTGGGGGATCTCCCTCCA